ACTCTACCGCCCGGCCAATCCTGTTCCACTGAATCCCCTCCCTTTTTCATGGCCACATATCTTTACGGCTAAGGAGTGGGAAATCTTTCTCCTGTTACACAAATCAAATGTTTCATTTCATCCGGGAAAAGCCACCTCTTTCTCCACAAACAATGTCTTTGTCATTTGATCCAGGAGCCTTCCGTTAGATAGGAACAGCTTTGCTAAATACTGAGAACTCTCGGATAGAGTATTAGAATGAAAAGACCATTAATTATATAAGGAAGAACCCAGGGTTCTAGCCCATTCCCATTCCTAAATCAATAATTCGTAGTGCTTTTGCCTTTCTTGCGTACTCCTGGTGAACCGGTTGCTAGCCATATGTTTAGGAGGCTTTTTTCTCCAGGTACTGGTACTAAGCCGCTTTGCCATCTCTTCATCTTCATCCGCAAAGAATTCTCGACGTGAAAACACAGAGACAAAGGCCTGATCTTTGAATAGGAAAAAGAATGGATCCGAAGGGTCCCAAATCAATTGGCTTATTCGAAAAAAGCCTTCTTCTTTGAAAGATATATCTCGTGTCTGGTACTGCATTGTTCCACTCTGCAAGAAGTCCGAATCAGTCTCTTGCACCTCCTCCTTTTTATGATAAATATACCAGAAATAATTCGAATAAATAGCAGTCTCTGACAACTCATCCTCTTTAATCTGCTTGGACCCGCTCCAATACCCATAGGAAAATCCCCAGTCATATTCAGCGTACCTGTCCCTGCAATCAAATAGATTGTCCCAAGGGCCCCATATTCTAGGAGCCCAAGTTATGCTATTGAAAATTCGTTCCTCTAGCAGTTCCGGTTTGACCATTCCGTTCCCTTTTTCAAACTCCACTTCTTTTCATATAGCAATCCCTAATCAAAGAGAGAACAATATCCATTTCAAAACATTTCTAACGGATTCCCTTTCTTTGATCCCGGATTCCATTCTATTCCCTGACAGAAGTGCGGGACGTTTTTAGATAGCGTTGCGTTCGTGCCTCTTTGCTTAAGAAAGGGGTTTTTTGCTCCGTCTTCTTTTATCTTGGCATGTTTCTTCTACTTGAACAGACCGAGTTGGCTTCACACTCACACCTTCAAAGAAAGATCGGAAAATGGCCTCTGAGTGAGTCAATGTTCTCGCTACTAAAGATAGAGTTTCCGTGGACTTTTCGATTGGTCTTTCCGAGTGCTTCACCTCGTAAACTCGGGCCTTCATCCGTAGGGCAAGAATCGGTTTCACTGCTGGTCTATAAATCAGACCAGGGAGAATGTAATTCCCTCAACATTGGAAAAATTGGAAGGTCAAGCAAATTGAGAGAATTTGAGCGCTTTAACTTAGCTATGTTGGCACGCCAGGGGCTAAGGAAAAAAGATAGGTCTCCCCTCAAGTAGGAAGGAGCAAGTCAATCACTCAACTGCTCCATATTCCTATTCCAGCTTGTTTTCGTTCTTTCAAAGGAGGAAAGAGATAAGCACATTCTATTTATTTTAGAAAGCACATGATATTTATCAATTGGCATTCGACTAAACGAATAGCATTTCGAACACAGTCTGACTCTTTGATTACCCTCATCTGTTGACTGACTCCCCTACACTGCTAACTAGGAAGGTCAGGTAAGGAATGAATTGTAGTAGACAGCCACTAATTGTTGAATAGTTCACAATAGAATGGATTGGATCGAATATAGTTAACACTCACTACATAGAGTATCATCTCACAGGGTGCAGTGAAATCAGTTCCATTGATGTTGGAGTGGCAGACGTGTCACTTTAAATTATTAATAGCACAGTTTTCACTTCGCTCTGAGGGAAGGTTCTACACTTATGGTCATAAAACACCATAAGGGCGGTGACTTGACTGGCATCCATAGTAGTATGACAACTTAGGTCAATGTGAGTGGAGTGTTGTTAGCGCACATTGTCGTGGCCTGGTGGTAACACCAAAGCCACGAACGCACAGGATCATAATCCGGTGTAGTTTCTCTTCCTTCCTGGGTGGAGAGTACGAGGCCCCCACTTATACCTACCGGGGCTATCAGCCTTATGAGAATAAATCTCCGAATAGTAGTTGGCGAAAGCTCGCCTGGGATCGATGCCGAGTTATCTGAGCGGATCGACCCCTTCTCCATTCTAGAAAAAACCTCATGAAAAAGAAAAAATATAAGACAGACTAGTATGCTTAGCATGAAACAGCATGCAATGTCCCCAGAAAAACGAATCAATTGATTTTTTGTAGGCATCCCTCTTTCCTATGTCCTTCCCCCCTTAGCCCTTTCACTAGTGATTACTCCCGATCCGAAGCACCCCTTTTCCATTCATATCATATTGGATTCCCTTCTATTAGACAGACTAGACGATAAAAGTAAAGTCATCCCTGTGGTGGTAAAGTATCGTGTGGTTCTAGGAAAAAGCTAGAGTTTTAGCTTCCAGGTTTCATATTGGAACTTATGTTTATACTATCTGGTTGATAAGAGCTTTTCTTATGTCGTTTAGCAAAACAAGAATGGAACCTCATCCAGATAAAATTCCCCCTTACTAAAGGGGGAAAAGCGGGTCCCCCGGGACTAAAGCTGTCCCCCTTAGTAGCTTCCTTTATTTTGTGGGAGTGTAACAAAGCTTTTCCCGTTTAGTAGGGCCAAAATGCTATGCGGTCATAGCTCTTCTTCAAGCTATAACGGGTGTGCCTTGAGCGAGCCAATTCCTTTCTAAAGAAAATTTCATATTATCCTCCAAAATAGGACAAATCCGGATGAAATATGTCTTGATCAAGGCCAAGGACAATGAAGCAGCAATAAAAGGAAGGGCTTCATGTCGAGAAAGCTAATCCCAGTAGTGGGTGATGCCAGAAAGGCCAACATGGGCATCAAGGCTGATGTGGCCCAAGGATCGAGTAGTCCGGTCGATTAAAAAAAAATATATATACATCTTGCTCTTTTTCTTCTTTCTCTCACATGGCTTCTTTCATGTTTCTCTTGCACAGTACGTTGGAGACTGAGGCAAAAGCCTGGTGAGGATCGATCACATCTCACCGATGGAGATGGTGAATTGGTCAAGAAAGCGAGGGCCCGGAGCTGCATTGGGGAATATTGGGTGATGTAATGGGTCGGTGTACAATAATCAGTTGTGTTAATTTGCTGTACCTACCTCATTTCACACGATAATTAGCGTTAATCTATACCAGTGTAAATTTTATGTTTCTTCACTGATCGATGGAGCTCGTACGGGCGATGAAGGGAGAAGATGGGAAAAAGGCGTGAGCCAACCTCCGAGGGCGCCGGTCTAACAGCCCGCCCACGCGGTTAACATCGCATGATGCCCTCTTACAGTTTTCGGCGGATTCCTGACTCACACGTCTGCACCGATGAATGATTACTCGATCAGGTTTATTATAGGACACTGAGATTCTTTGACGTATTGTCAGTTAGGGCAATATGCATCAATTTTTTTAAATAATGGGACAATGCACATAGATGTTGCTCAATATATCTTATCTTAGAATACGTATTTTCATAGAGAGATTTTGCATGCAAGGCAAAGTTGTTACGGGCATAGCCAGCAAAGTGTTAGCTAGTAACAATATGACTTAACAGTGAGCCTACTCTTGCATATCTCACTTGCACATTTAGTAAACTATTTTCATTGAGGTAGTAAATATGTACTAGAACTTTATCCTCGTAAATAATGAGTTGCATTTGGCTGGTTGGTATGTGGACAAAAGTAAAACATTATGCAAACTCAACATCTTGCACTCAAAGACACTACTAACACCTGCACCTAAACATCAACCAACTCGTGGGGACTCGAATACAATACACTGGTCACTGGTTCAACCTTAGTTATTCCTTCCTTTTTGCATAGTTATATATGCAGCTAGCTACTCTCTCATGTCTCCCTTGGTAGGCAAGTAGTGGTGGTACATACAAGGAACCAAATGGTTGCAATGTATCTCTGTGGCCTGTGGGTGGGTACATACATGGCCAATGTCACGTCACCTTTCACGCCTCGCCCAGTGTCCTTTTTCCACCGTTCACTTAGAAAAGCCCTAGCTGTGTAGTAGTACTGCTTCCCGCTGTTCATCCCATGTCTCAGTCACTTCACATCTCTTCTTTTTAGGCCAAACACCACCCCCACCAGCCCCTGCGCTCCCCCTAAAAATAGAAGCAGCAGCATGCAATTCCCCACACATTCAAACAGAGCATGAAGCTGGTGCTCTCCCTGAAGATCCCCAACCACCAGATGATGGGCCTATGAGTGAGCCATCAGCAGCAAACTATTGCTACCACCACAGCTGAGAGTAAGAAGAAGCAAAACATCAGGTGATAGATCAACCTGCATGCAGCTATATACCAGACTATTCCTCCAATATGCTTAATCCTTAACACTATATATTCTGCTTATGTGATCATCGCTTCTCTGACCTCCATGGATCTTGTGCAGACTCAAGAAAGCCAGCCTCCAATAATTCTCACACCTGTGAGAACCAAGCTCAGCCGCCAACTCCACCCAAGGTAACTAGTTTTGTTCTTTTCACTGCACACGGACATATATATCTGTTCTAGTCATCTCAAAACATCTGCATCCACTTCAAACATATGGGCACCAACGTAACTCCCAAACAGATACCTCCAATCCCAACTTGTGCTACAATGCTCGATCATGTGCACACAATACAAGCAAGTCATCATTGAACTCATCATGCTTACGAGAATATGGCGTATATATTCCTCTATACTTAGGCCCCATTTGGAATACTGGATTCTTTCTCCACTCCTGCGTTTTTTCTGTAAAATTGAACTGTTTTCTGTGAAATTCATACAAGATTTCTGTAAAATTCCTGCGTTCCAAACAGGCGTTTAGTATTTTATTGATTTGCAACTGGTCATTTCTTTGAGCGAACAACAGTGGGGGAGAGCCCCACTGGATTTAACTAAAGAGGAAATTGTTTCAGCTCACAGCCACACTGATTTCTTTTATCCCCCCTCCTCCTTAGCTAGCTAGCTGATCCATGGACATGTCGCCGAGCCGGTACGAGGCGCAGAAGCGGCGGGACTGGAACACGTTCGGGCACTACCTGCTCAACCACCGGCCGCCACTGAGCCTGGCGCAGTGCAGCGGCGCCCACGTCCTCGAGTTCCTCCGCTACCTGGACCAGTTCGGCAAGACGAAGGTGCACGGCCCGGCGTGCCCCTTCTACGGCCACCCGAACCCGCCGGCGCCGCCTGCTGAGCTGATCGATCGACCGACGGATCGTACGACGTACGTCGTCCTACTACCACCCGCTCTCCTGTTTGGCCGGTATGCCAGATTGAGCTTGAGCATATATATTTTATGTATCATTCGCGTATGCATGCATGCATGTGCATGGCAGTGGCTTCATGCTGCTGATCCGTGCACTCTATGTGACCGGCTGCTGCTACGTCTACTGCATTAATTGCTTGTTGTGTTTGGATTGGCTTTAGCTATCTGGTGTTGTCAAATCTATCTATTTGCTTTGTGTAGGAGTGATGAGCAAGTGTTTGATGTACTTTGAACTGATGAGTATGTGTCCTTTATTATTTGAGGTCTAGAGCTAGGGACAGGGAGATACATATATGGAGATCTCTCTTGCTGTTTGTGGAAGATTTAAAAGCCTCTGTCTCTGTGTGTGTGCATCTATATACGTACGCATGCATGTGTCAATTCGATTCTGGCCACACCAGCATCTCTTGTGTTTGCTTCCTGTTTCGGTTCCTTTTTATGGTACTGGGATGCAGTGCTTGCTTGCTTGCATGTGTGGGTGAGACCGGGCGAGAGATCGATCGATGTGAATGGTGCATGCCCAGTTGCCTGCCTGCACGGCGAGAGCGTGGCACAGTGCCACGCACCAAATAATAGGAGCCAGGATCGGACAAGCATGTACTATTGATGCTCTTGGTGTGGCTTTGCATTGGGTGTGTATTCTGGACGAGTACGTACTGGATGCATGTGTCGATTGGAGCTATTCTTTGCTGTCCTTTATTTGTTTTACGATCGATCTTTTCCCATGGGTACCTGAATAGTCTCGTCCCGTCGTGGGGGGCTGGCTCTCTGCTATCAGAGATGTTCATGTGGTACTTGATGAGCATAGGAAAAAAACCGGTCATACTACTACTTCCTTGCCATAGGTTCCGTTCCCCTGGTGATCTAGTACGCTAAAGTTCTTGCATTGGTTGCTATTGACCATACTCTGAGATCATTGTTGTACACATGAAGCTATTGCATCTGGGAGACAAATATTCCACAGTAGAGTTCTGATACAACACCTTCGAATTAGAACCGAATAAAAATGAAATGAAATTTATGGATTATAGTTAGACATTGTTTATGACTATGGATTTACATGTGTACGAAACATTGTTACCAGGAAAAGTATTTCCAACACATAAGTTAATATATTGCGTAGTATGGCATTTATATATGTTTTTCCCAGTATTGTCTTTTGGTGGTATAAAGGGAAGTTATATAGTATTCCTGGCTGCAAGCTTTCTATTTACATCACCACTATTTGTCATTTCTTGCATTTTAATTTAACATGTACCATGATCCAATACAAAAAAGTACCTAACTATAAGCCATAAGCAATAATAAGCATTTTTTGCAAACACATAGGCCATATAACATCCTATACAAAAAGAGTACCTAAGTATATATATAGGTTTTTCTCATATGAAACGTGCCATATCCAGTGTCCAGGTATTTCTATTTTACAGAAGCCCAGCAGTTCACGTTGTGGTGCATCCAATAATGAAGCAATAATCCAAGCACAGTGGGTTATACAGTGCATGGGTTATTATGGTGTCCCTGTGATTTATATTAATTATAGTTGTCACTTGGATTTTTTTCAATTTTTATATCAGACTTTGATCATGATTAAGCATTTAATTAATCCATACTTTAATCACCATTTTTATTATCAAAATAAGAGAATAGATATAATCATTAAGCATCGAAATGTACGGTGTGCCCTCGATGTCAAACCTACTTTCTAATATGCATGTACTCCCGCCCATGTCATGATTGAATACATGTGGCAAAACATTTAGAATTCGTTCATGGATAACATCGTGAACATTCTTATTTATCTTTGAACATATTTTCATTACATTATGACTTCATTATTTACAATATATATCATGCTATTTAGAACCAATGGTTAAAATTTAGCTAGACGTTGAAGACCTTAACCATGTTGGTATGAAGCATCACTTTAGTTTATAATTAACTGAAGGAATTATTAGACAATTTCGATTTAAATGTTCAACAGAATTGACTGGTTTTAATTTCTTGGATTTACCATATAATACTTTTTGTTGTGAAATGATGAATTAGTAATGGCGTGGATACAACAGCCAGAACTATTCTATTATTCTTTACAACAGCAGTTCTTATACTTGCGCACTTGGTCCCTGAACTATTGATATGCAGTTTCATGTTCCTAAATTCGTTAAGTATTTCACATGAAGTTTAATTTTGTATATATCATTCTGCATAAATTAGATGTGCCCGATGCCTTTTATATTTAAACTTGCTTAATATAGTCGACAGAAATTATATATATAAGAAACTAGCTAGGTGCTGCATATTGATCCTTGATATATACCACTACCACATACAGTCATGTTCCCTACTCTAAAGTCGCAACTCTGTCTAGTTAGCAATTACTTATAAAGCAGTCCATCAACTTGTGCCCTCGCACATGTCAAAGTCTTAGGCAACATATGTATTAAAATTTGATAGGTAATCTTATAGTAGTAGAAGTTGGTAATTTAATTAGAACATACACACGTTTATTTTTAGTTATTAATTTTTTAAGTAATAGCATATGTTAGTATTTTATATGCATGTTTGGTTGTTCTAGTTTATCAGCAGCAATCGCAAGCTAATAATTTAGATATAATTCTAAGAGGTTATTTATATTATATATCATAATAGCAAATGATTATTGACATTTACTAAAAAGGTAATAGCAAATTTAGATATAAATGTAAGAGTTATTTTATATAATCAATCAAAATAGCAAAAGGTAGCAGTTCAGAAACAAATTTAGGTGGTACATTATTTCATACTCCCTCCATCCTAAATTATAAGGGGTTATGGCCTTCCCTTAACCCGTCCATGTTCATATATATGTTGATGAATCTAGAAACATATAGAAAAATACACACATGGAATAATGCATGGATCTATTTGAAGTCCAAAACCATTTACAGTTTGGGATGCAGAGAGTATTGTCTTCTATAATGATAAGGGGTGGTGTTTTAGACGTAGATTTAGACTATTACTTTGTGTTGTCTTTTATAATGGTAGATGTGTGTAATTATTATTAAAACAGAATAGACCTAATGACTATTAAGATTTTACTCTACCATCAAATTGATACAGGGGCAGATGTTGCTGATTGCTATGAGAATTTCTAAATATATTTTTTTGTATTATGTCTTGTGAGAATCAATATGGAGGCTTCTAAAGAGTCTCATGTATAGTAATATCAAGATAGCTTTTTAGTTACCTACATTTCGAACAATTGAAGGTCATAAATTTCCTTAACTTAATTTCTGTTTTATAAATTAAACTAAAACCTGAGCAGACCATATATATACCTTATTACATCTCTACTGTTTTGGGTCCTGCTTGGCTAATTCACAAGAATGTGTCGTCGTTAACGTGCCTTGCAGAACGAATTGCATTTCTCACACTAAATAGCGAGCAAATCTTCATTTACCATAAATAAACTGTTAGCATGCAGAAGCAACTGCTTGCATACATGTGCCTGACAGAATGACAAGCGTCAAGGCACGAAGAAGATCACAGAGACGCGCAACATATAATTAGGTTCTAAGAATGTGATTAATTTAATAATAAGGCAGACAATTGGGATGGCAATAAAAGCAACAAGCAAAAAGTGGCCCTCAGAGAAATTATACTGACCAAAGAATTTTCCCTACATTAAAAATTTATCATATTAGTGACCAGTCCAATAGGGTTCAAAATCAACGCAAAGGATAGCCTGGCCCAGGTGATGAAGACCAAAGAAGCACCCGAGTTTTTGATATATTATCCGGTCGATCAGTGGTGGCTCGAGTTAGCTAGAAAATGATTTGAGTTCCAAGCACCGGATATTCTGTTGATTATGCTATTATTTATCTAGCCGGAGCTTTTATGTGGATCATGTATAAGGTAGCAAAGTTGAAGTGACCAGCAGATAATCTGGTGAAAGAAGCTATGTCTAGAACCGGATAAGCACCGGATCGGAGACTGTGGCAGATGCAAGGTTTCAAACACCGGAGGTTCCAGCAGCGCAGGACCGGCCTGTTTCAAAAGTCAAGAGAAGGTTAGTTGAGAAGTTTGAATGCACCGAATGTTCCCGCACTACATGAAATAGAGCACCGGATAATCACGCAGAGAGGCTTACACATAGATGATATACTAGCGTTAGCAAAGAAGTAGTGTCTGCCAGATTATCCGGTGTTCATAATTTTTCCAGTCAAGTTGCAGCGGTTAGTTTGAAGTCATTAGGCTATTTATGCTCTATCTATTGGCGTTTGAAGAGTCCATCGAAGTGCAAAAGGCACTTGCAAACTTGGGAGGGCATTTAAATAAATCTATTCAAACTTCTCATAACCAGAAGCAGTGAGTGAGAACCTTCTATGCTAAAAATGAATCCAAAGCACGCCCGAATGGAAGACTGAAACGTGGCGATGATGATGTAGCATAGATCCATGTCTTTGCAGAAGACCACAAGACAGACAGCAGCTTCATATTCAAATCAAACATATTATGATATGCATTCTTTCCTTACTTTAACCCCGAAAGCGCTAGCACTCTCACTGGCCCTACTTTCGAACTTGCCTCCCTCCCTAAACTCTATTCAGAATAGCCGACTCACTTCCTGAGGAGCAGCCTGCCAGAGTATAGAGCCATTGCTTGCTTTATACGTCTGAAATGAGCTATATCGCGAGTTGGTAGCGAGGTCCGACGACTTCCCCCAAGATCTGCCCGTAGTCCATCTCTATGTCCACGCATGCGTTGGTTGGTATTGGTAAGGTAAGTGGCGGGCGGCAGGATCGATCAGAGGTTCCGTTTTATTTTTATGTTAAGGGAGAGAGGGGAGACTGTTCTTCTTTTGTTATTGGAGTCGAGGTACCCACCACCGGGAAAAGGAAATCGCCCATCATTGCTTTTTCTTCCTCGTAGTCGTTTTCGTCCTCGGCTAAGGTTGAATCAGATATAGAAGAAGCGGAAGCAGGAAGCTGAAGGATATCCGTAGCGAATGAGGAATAGGACATGCATGTGAGCTAGCGAAAAGGGAATAGCACATTCTCCAGGGTTCGTATCAAGCGCTAGCAAATGGAGATTTCTCGGGTCAATCGAATCCGTATCCTCGAGCGCTGGGTCTGTCCTCTAATGAGGAGCTCCTTGCTTTTTTGATCCGTGAATCCAAAGCTTTGGGAGAAGAGGACAGAGGGTCCTAGCTAATCATTAAAGTAAGTATGAATCATTTTCTTATGTCATATTGGAATGAAACAATATCCATTATTATCATACTGTAAAAACGGAGTGTCTTATATGTTGCAATACGATGTTGGATCTGCTGAGCATCTGTGGTAACTATCCCCTAGAAAAAGATTGCGAGATGACCCTTTAAGGATATTCTTTCTGCCCTTTAAAATGCACATGAACATGTGTACGAGATTACAAGTAAATAAGGTGTTACAGATTAGATCAATAATCTACATTGCTTGAAACTTTTTCTGCATTGAAGCTTTTCAAGTTTAAGCATGTTGACGGTATAAAGTGTGGCACTACTGTCTGAGAGGGCAGAAGGCATCAGACTTGTAGTCTAAATGCTGTGTATCTGACATACTTCATTCTCTGTGCAGGGTACGATTTCACTATGGACATCCTGATGTGTTCGACAGGATTTTTCACATTACAAGAGGAGGCATTAGCAAGGCTTCCTGTGGTATAAATTTAAGTGAAGACAGCTGGTATGTGATTCTTAATGTATCTTCTTAATGAAGCACGTGCTCAGGCACATTCTCGAAAGAAGTGATTCTTCATGTATTTCTGGCTGTTACCCATTTATGCTCTTGAAGGCATGGAGTTTAATATTGTTTTCAGGTTTCAACTCAACGCTAAGACGCGGAAACGTCACCCATCATGAGTACACCCAAGTGGGAAAAGGGCGTGATGTCGGTCTTAATCAAATTTCTCTCTTTGAGGCTAAAGTGGCTTGTGGAAATGGGGAGCAAGTACTCAGCAGAGATATCTACAGGCTCGGTCATCGCTTTGACTTCTTCCGAATGCTTTCGTGCTATTTTACAACTGTTGGGTTTTATATTAGCTCAATGGTAACGTATATAGGGCAGTAGCATGCATTATATTTGTTACTGTACAGTTGGCCGTCATGCATATTTTCTCATGTTCTTGTCTTAATGTTGTGCAGATGGTTGTCATAATAGTGTATGTTTTCTTGTACGGAAGACTTTACTTAGCATTAAGTGGACTTGAGTTTGCAATTATGAAGCAAGCACGGATGAGAGGGAATCGTGCACTTCAAGCGGCTATGGGATCTCAGTCTATTGTGCAGCTAGGTCTTTTGATGGCCTTGCCAATGTTTATGGAGATTGGACTAGAAAGAGGTTTCAGAAGCGCCCTGGGGGATTTCATAATCATGCAGCTTCAGCTCTGTTCAGTGTTCTTAACTTTATCCCTTTCACATTATTTTATTTTGGCCGCACAATTCTCCATGGTGGTATATAGAGCAACTGGCAGAGGTTTTGTTGTTCGCCATGTAAGGTTTGCTGAGAATTAAAGAATGTACTCCAGAAGCCATTTTGTGAAAGGACTTGAGCTGATGTTACTGCTAGTAGTCTATCAGTTGTATGGTGATGTTGCTACGGATTCGACTGCCTATATACTTCAGACATCATCAATGTGGTTCTTGGTTATCACTTGGCTATTCGCTCCATTCCTCTTCAATCCATCAGGATTTGAGTGGCAGAAAATAGTAGATGACTGGACCAAGTGGATTAGCAGTCGAGGTGGCATCGGGGTTCCTGCTAACAAAGCTTGGGAATCCTGGTGGGACGACGGCGGGAGGGGCACGGTGCAGAGGAGAGAGCGCTGCGCCCTTTGGTTTCAGAGTTCAAAAGATAGCTCCTGTTCTTGGGAAGCCGGAAGTAAGCAAGCAGGGAAGTAGGAAGGCACTGGTACGGAAAGCAGGAAACAGGACAACTGCCCAAAGAGAAGCTGCATGCCCAAGCGTTACCTGCGGCCTGGGTTTGGCTTTCCAACTGTCCATAAGAAGCGACCCGCTTTTTCATCGGTTCCGGGGGAAGACAAAAGATCTTGCGCGACCGGTCCGCCAGAAAAACTCAAAAGAGAAAGAAGTCTCGTTAATCTCTTCATGCTCGTTCCAAGTTCGAAGTACCGTTTGGTTTGGCCAAAGAAAAAGCCGCTTCCTGACACGATTGCCTCTTTATATAGATAGATATAGGATCCATGGGGTTATTACTTAGAAGTCTATTTTGTACAAGATCCCCTCCTATCTGATAGAAAAGGGTCCCATGATCCCGAGCCGGTCTTATCTTGGCTCGCAAACCCCAAGTTTGTCTATGAAGAGCTAATCTAATTGTATTAGTTTCTATAATGGATTTCTTATGTGGAATACTAATGGATAGGGCCTCGTTGCTAAGTGCTACAAGATCTAGTGCACTGGAACTCGTGGTTATGGACCCGAATCCTTTAGTATGGAACATTGTCTTTTCCAAGTAAAAACCCCTAGTATATGAAAGAATGAAAAGGTGCTTTCGTTCTTGTGGAATAAGAAGCCCTCGTACCTTAACGAAAGGAAAATAGGAATTTTTCGTTAGGTATTTGACCAAATAGGATCGTCCAGTTCCTATAGAACCTATCACTAAAATACCCGATAGGGCTAAGCGGAACGAAAAGGGTTTTCCATGAGATGGTAAATGAAAACGATTAGCCCCATGAGATGGTAAATGAAAACGATTAGCCCCACACGAGGGAATAAGTGATTGTCTGATAATGAGCAAGGAATATACGTCTTTCTGCTAAAGAGGATCTATTAAACTCATAATTCATTAGATCCTTGTTAGCAATGTCGACTAGGTATCATAAGTAAATGGATCCCGGTTGTTCAATCCTTTGATAACCAAGGTCATTCTTTGCTAAAGAGAAATGATCACTATGGGTCAGACTCAATAGAATTGGATCCATTCAAAATAGCGAGAATTAGGATTCTTGATCCCTCTCAATCTCTCTTTCAATTCGAGGATCCGGAGAGGTGTTTTCATAGTCATCTCCGAATATTTGCCATCTCCGAATATTTTCGATTTCATTTTTCTATGATATGTCTTTCTATATGAAAATTGGTTATTTACGATGTACGATGATCCCTGTTAAGCATCCATGGCTGAATGGTTAAAGCGCCCAACTCATAATTGGTAAATTTGCGGGTTCAATTCCTGCTGGATGCACGCGAACGGGAACGTTCCATAAGTCTATTGGAACTGGCTCTCTATCCATGGAATCTCATCCATCATCCATACATAACGAATTGGTATGGTATATTCATACCATAACATAAGAACAATAAGAACTCGAATTCTTATCGATACTGGAACTCAGAGCATAGGAGGGAAAGTCGATTTATGGATGGAATCAAATACGCAGTATTTACAGAAAAGAGTCTTCGTTTATTGGGAAAGAATCAATATACTTTTAATGTCGAATCGGGATTCACTAAGACAGAAATAAAGCATTGGGTCGAACTCTTCTTTGGTGTTAAGGTAGTAGCTGTGAATAGCCATCGACTACCCGGAAAGGGTAGAAGAATGGGACCTATTCTGGGACATACAATGCATTACAGACGTATGATCATTACCCTTCAACCGGGTTATTCTATTCCACTTCTAGATAGAGAAACGAACTAAAGGAGAATACTTAATAATACGGCGAAACATTTATACAAAACACCTATCCCGAGCACACGCAAGGGAACCGTAGACAGGCAAGTGAAATCCAATCCACGAAATAAATTGATCCATGGACGGCACCGTTGTGGTAAAGGTCGTAATGCCAGAGGAATCATTACCGCAAGGCATAGAGGGGGAGGTCATAAGCGCCTATACCGTAAAATCGATTTTCGACGGAATCAAAAAGACATATCTGGTAGAATCGTAACCATAGAATACGACCCTAATCGAAATGCATACATTTGTCTCATACACTATGGGGATGGTGAGAAGAGATATATTTTACATCCCAGAGGGGCTATAATTGGAGATACTATTGTTTCTGGTACAAAAGTTCCTATATCAATGGGAAATGCCCTACCTTTGAGTGCGGTTTGAACTATTGATTTACGTAATTGGAAGTAACCAATTAGGTTTACGACGAAACCTAGAAATCGATCACTGATCCAATTTGACTACCTCTACGGGATAGACCTCAACAGAAAACTGTTGAGTAACGGCAGCAAGTGATTGAGTTCAGTAGTTCCTCATAGAAAATTATTGACTCTAGAGATATGGTAATATGGAGAAGACAAAATTGTTTGAAGCACGCACAGAACCGGAAGCGCCCCTTGTTTCAAAGAGAGGAGGACGGGTTATTCACATTTAATTTGATGGTCAGAGGCGAATTGAAAGCTAAGCAGTGGTAATTAAGACCCCCGGGTGAAAATAGGGATGTCTCCTACGTTACCCATAATATGTGGAAGTATCGACGTAATTTCATAGAGTCATTCGATCTGAATGCTACATGAAGAACATAAGCCAGATGACGGAACGCGGAGACCTAGGATGTAGAAGATCATAACATGAGCGATTCGGCGGATTTGGATTCCTTTTCTATATATCCACTCATGTGGTACTTCATCATACGATTCATATAAGATCCATCTGTCTAGAGATCGTCATATACATCTAGAAAGCCGTATGCTTTGGAAGAAGCTTGTACAGTTTGGGAAGGGGTTTTTTGAGAAAAAAGAAGAATCTACTTCAACCGATATGCCTTTAGGCACGGCCATACATAACATAGAAATCACACGTGGAAGGGGTGGGCAATTAGCTAGAGCAGCAGGTGCTGTAGCGAAACTGATTGCAAAAGAGGGTAAATTGGCCACTTTAAGATTACCATCTGGGGAGGTCCGTTTGGTATCCCAAAACTGCTTAGCAACAGTCGGACAAGTGGGTAATGTTGGGGTGAACCAAAAAAGTTTGGGTAGAGCCGGATCTAAGTGTTGGCTAGGTAAACGCCCCGTAGTAAGAGGGGTAGTTATGAACCCTGTGGACCACCCCCATGGGGGCGGTGAAGGGAAAGCCCCTATTGGTAGAAAAAAACCCACAACCCCTTGGGGTTATCCTGCGCTTGGAAGAAGAACTAGGAAAAGGAAAAAATATAGTGATAGTTTTATTCTTCGTCGCCGTAAGTAAATACGTAACTAGGAATATGGAAAATTGCATTTTTGGAATTTGCAATAATGCGATGGGCGAACGACGGGAATTGAACCCGCGCATGGTGGATTCACAATCCACTGCCTTGATCCACTTGGCTACATCCGCCCCTTATCCAGCTAAAGGATTTTCTCTTTTTTCCATTCATCATTATTCTATTTATTCTGACCTACATACCTCGATCGAGATAGTGGACATAGGATCCCACTCTTTAAAATGAAAAAAGGAGTAATCAGCTGTGACACGAAAAAAAACGAATCCTTTTGTAGCTCGTCATTTATTGACAAAAATCGAAAAGGTCAATATGAAGGAGGAGAAAGAAATAATAGTAACGTGGTCCCGGGCATCTAGCATTCTACCCGCAATGGTTGGCCATACAATCGCGATTCATAATGGAAAGGAACATATACCTATTTACATAACAAATCCTATGGTAGGTCGCAAATTGGGGGAATTCGTGCCTACTCGGCATTTCACGAGTTATGAAAGTGCAAGAAAGGATACTAAATCTCGTCGTTAACTGAATTCAGAATAGAAAGATTCAGAATAAACAAAATTTATAGGATTCAAATAAAATAAAGGTAGGCGGGTAATAACCTTATTTATGACAAGTTTCAAATTGGTAAAGTATACCCCTAGGATAAAAAAAAAGAAGAACAGGCTAAGGAAACTCGCAAGAAAAGTTCCAACCGATCGTCTACTTAAATTCGAACGGGTTTTCAAAGCACAAAAACACATACATATGTCTGTTTTCAAAGCGCAAAGAGTTCTTGATGAGATTCGCTGGCGTTACTACGAGGAAACCGTTATGATACTGAACCTCATGCCTTATCGAGCATCTTATCCCATTTTAAAGTTGGTTTATTCGGCAGCAGCAAATGCTGCTCATTATAGGGATTTTGACAAAGCGAGTTTATTCATCACTAAAGCCGAAGTCAGTAGGAGTACTATTATGAAAAAATTAAGACCTCGAGCCCGAGGACGTAGTTATTCTATAAAAAAAACCATGTGTCATATAACAATTGTACTAAATATAGTAAAGAAATCTAAATAATCTTTGGATGAATCGAAAATTTGATTCCCAGTAAAAAAAAAAAGAAATAGACTATAAAAATATGGCACAAAAAATAAATCCACTCGGTTTCAGACTTGGTACAACCCAAAATCACCATTCCTTTTGGTTCGCACAACCAAAAAATTATTCTGAAGGTCTACAGGAAGATAAAAAAATACGGGATTGTATCAAGAATTATATACAAAAGAATAGGAAAAAAGGCTCGAATAGAAAAATAGAATCAGACTCAAGTTCTGAAGTAATTACACATATAGAAATTCAAAAAGAAATAGATACAATCCACGTCATAATCCATATTGGATTCCCCAATTTATTAAAGAAAAAGGGAGCAATCGAAGAATTAGAGAAAGATCTACAAAAGGAAGTTAATTCTATAAACCAGAGACTTAATATTGCTATCGAAAAGGTTAAAGAACCTTATAGACAACCAAATATTCTTGCGGAATATATAGCTTTCCAATTAAAAAATAGAGTTTCATTCCGAAAAGCTATGAAAAAAGCCATTGAATTAACTAAAAAAGCGGATATAAAGGGAATCAAAATCCAAATCGCAGGTCGTCTAGCAGGGAAAGAAATTGCACGTGCCGAATGCATCAAAAAGGGCAGACTGCCCCTCCAAACAATTCGCGCTAAAATTGATTATTGCTGCTATCCAATTCGAACTATCTATGGAGTATTAGGTGTAAAAATTTGGATATTCGTAGAAGAAGAATAACTAACCATGCCTTCCCATTCTACCCAGTGATAGAATAAAAAAGACAAGAACCTTATTTTTCCAAAAATCCCTAAAAAAAAGAAGAAATTATACCTCTTTCTATAAGATTTAATGAAAATTGAGAAATCTTTTAATATAATTGCTATGCTTAGTGTGTGACTCGTTAGTTTTTTCTTTAGGGTCAAAAATCCAAAATGGAGATTGAAAAAAAATTGGCTGAACCCTACTAAAAATAGAAAAAAACTTAGTAATTTTAGTAATTATAGAAAATTAACTAATAACCAACCTATTGCTTCGTATTGTCGAGATCCTAACTAAGAAACAGTCACTATGTGAATAAATACATCTATAAAAAATGAGTAGATCTATCATATAGTTGTAGCAACTGCATTTTTTTCTCTACAAAAGAAACCTAATTCTAGGCTGTGAAGCAAAACTAAAGGGATGTGGATAAAAGGAGGGATGATAGATAGAAGGAAGAAGAATAAGAGAGATATAGGATTCCAATGTGTATGGTCTATGAATTACATCATAAAAAAAGGCAATGTGATAAAGCATCAATATAATAAAATAAAAAAAGAGAAAATCCGAAATCGTAACTTTTGAAACAACAAATAAAAATTGAAAGCAATAAAAAAGAGCAGCCCGGGTTAATAAAACTGAGAAAATTGACTCGGAAAGCAATTTTTTTGAAGCTCCATTGCAGGATTCAAACCTAGCCATTAAAGGAGAAGCTGTGGGAACGACAAAACCTATGACTGCATAGGATTTTATTGAAAAGAATCCTAACACTTCATTGGGTGGGATGGCGGAGCAAACCAAAAAAATTGCTTTATTTGATAAGGTTCTAAATTAACAAATAAGACAGGAAAGAGTAAATATTCGCCCGCGAAATCCTTAATACTTTACCACGATTCAATAAGAATAAAAATAAGGAGATCAAAAAAAAGAAGGCTTACATTTTAGATAAATATTGAATTTGGATATACTCTAGATCTTCTTTCTTTACTATATATTTTTCCATTTTAAAAAAGTCAAAATAAAAAAAAACCTAACTTTTTCTATTATATATGGATGTGTATCTATCCATAATATTCCAAAATATTATGGAATTAAATAAAGAAATTCACACGCTTTCTCATTTCATTCGCGAGGAGCTGGATGAGAAGAAACTCTCATGTCCAGTTTTGCAGTAGAGATGGAACTAAGAAAGAACCATCGACTATAACCCCAAAAGAACTAGATTTCGTAAACAACATAGAGGAAGAATGAAGGGCAAATCCTGCCGAGGCAATCGTATTTGTTTTGGTAGATATGCTCTTCAAGTACTTGAACCCGCTTGGATCACCGCGAGACAGATAGAAGCAGGACGAAGAGCAATGACACGATATGCACGTCGTGGTGGAAAAATATGGGTGCGTATATTTCCCGACAAACCGGTTACAATAAGACCCACAGAAACACGTATGGGCTCGGGAAAGGGATCCCCCGAATATTGGGTAGCCATTGTTAAACCAGGTCGAATACTTTATGAAATGAGCGGAGTATCCGAAACTGTAGCTAGAGCAGCTATCTCCATAGCTGCTAGTAAAATGCCCATACGAAGTCAATTTCTTCGATTAGAGATATAGAACCCCAAAAAGGAGTATTGAAGATAAAAAACCCAGGTTTTTCTTTCAGAAAAGACAATATTTCTTAAATCCTTTTGCATTGAAATAACAAATGGAAATCAAAATAATATGATTCAACCTCAGACCCTTTTAAATGTAGCGGATAACAGTGGAGCTCGAAAATTGATGTGTATTCGAGTCATAGGAGCCGCTGGTAATCAGCGATATGCTCGTATTGGTGATGTTATTGTTGCTGTAATCAAAGACGCAGTGCCCCAAATGCCTCTAGAAAGATCCGAAGTAATTCGAGCTGTAATTGTACGTACATGTAAAGAATTCAAATGCGAAGACGGTATAATAATACGCTATGATGACAATGCAGCTGTTATCATTGATCAAAAAGGAAATCCAAAAGGAACTCGAGTTTTTGGCGCGATTGCCGAAGAATTGAGAGAATTGAATTTTACTAAAATAGTTTCATTAGCTCCTGAAGTATTATAAATACTAGTAGACGAGATATAGATCAAAGAAAAAATTAGTAGATTGTGTCTCACGTATATGCTTTAAAATAAAAAGTTTAAAGAAAAAGGAAAACATGTTGATTATCGAAAAATTAGGAGGAACCTAGAATTAGAGTCTTATGGGCAAGGACACTATTGCTGATTTACTAACCTCTATAAGAAACGCAGACATGAATAAAAAAGGAACCGTTCGAGTAGTATCCACAAATATTACCGAAAACATTGTTAAAATACTTCTACGAGAGGGTTTTATTGAAAGTGTTCGGAAACATCAGGAAAGTAACAGATATTTCTTGGTTTCAACTTTGCGACATCAAAAGAAAAAGACTAGAAAAGGAATATATAGAACTAGAACCTTTTTAAAGCGTATCAGCCGACCTGGCTTACGAATTTATGCCAACTATCAAGGAATTCCTAAGGTTTTGGGCGGAATGGGAATTGCTATTCTTTCTACTTCTCGAGGTATAATGACAGATCGAGAAGCTCGACTAAATAGAATTGGGGGAGAAGTCTTATGTTATATATGGTAATGCCCCCGCCCATAGTACTCAAATTCTATCTCGAACTTCCTATTTTGAAAATAAAAATAGAAAAATAGGAGAAAAAAAATGACAGAAAAAAAAAAACCGAGAGAAGCAAAAGTAACTTTCGAAGGTTTAGTTACGGAAGCCCTGCCCAACGGAATGTTCCGCGTTCGCCTAGAGAATGACACCATCATCCTGGGCTATATTTCAGGAAAGATCCGGTCTAGCTCTATACGAATACTGATGGGGGATAGGGTAAAAATTGAAGTAAGTCGTTATGATTCCAGCAAGGGGCGTATAATTTATAGACTTCCCCATAAGGATTCGAAGCGTACCGAAGACTCGAAGGATAATGAAGATTTGAAGGATACCAAAGATTCAAAGGATTAAGTTTTTCTAGGGTCAAAACTTCCAAGTTTCCAAATTAAAGTGAAGAGACTTATTTTTTCCAAAAGAATAGATTCATAGTTTAAGAAAGGAATACCCATATATGAAAATAAGAGCTTCTGTTCGTAAAATTTGTACAAAATGTCGACTGATTCGCAGGCGTGGGCGAATTAGAGTCATTTGTTCCAATCCGAAGCATAAACAAAGACAGGGGTAATCTTTCGAAAAAGGAGCTTTTCTTTCTAAAAAGTAAAAAAAAGTACCCACGGAAATGTCCAAATTCAAAATATAAAAATGAAAGTAAAGGATATATTTTACCCTGAAACGGATATCTTTGTATCTTTTTTTCTTTTTGTTATTTCCAACTCATATTTATGGGATAATAAAATATGACAAAAGCTATACCAAAAATAGGTTCACGTAAGAAAGTGCGTATTGGTTTGCGTAGGAATGCCCGTTTTAGTTTACGGAAGAGTGCACGTAGAATAACAAAAGGGGTTATTCATGTTCAAGCCAGTTTCAACAATACCATTATAACCGTTACAGACCCGCAAGGTCGGGTGGTTTTCTGGTCCTCCGCGGGTACTTGTGGATTCAAAAGCTCAAGAAAAGCATCACCCTATGCTGGTCAAAGAACAGCAGTAGATGCTATTCGTACAGTGGGTTTGCAACGAGCAGAAGTTATGGTAAAAGGTGCGGGTAGCGGAAGAGATGCCGCATTACGAGCCATTGCTAAAAGTGGTGTACGATTAAGTTGTATACGCGATGTAACACCTATGCCGCATAATGGATGTCGACCTCCTAAAAAAAGACGTCTGTAAAAAAATGAAACCGCTTTCAAGAGAAATAAACGATTCAATGATCAAATAATAATACTAGTCTGTTATGGTTCGAGAGGAGGTAACAGGATCCACCCAAACACTAGAGTGGAAGTGTGTTGAATCAAGAGTAGATAGTAAGCGTCTTTATTATGGTCGTTTCATTCTGTCCCCGCTTAGAAAAGGTCAAGCGGATACTGTCGGTATTGCCTTGCGAAGAGCTTTACTTGGCGAAATAGAAGGAACATGTATCACACGCGCCAAATTTTGGAACGTGCCACACGAATATTCTACAATAGTAGGTATTGAAGAATCCATACAAGAAATTTTACTAAATTTGAAAGAAATTGTATTGCGAAGTAATCTCTACGGAGTTAGAGACGCATCAATTTGCGTCAAAGGTCCTAGATACATAACCGCTCAAGATATAATCTTACCGCCTTCCGTAGAAATCGTTGATACGACACAACCTATAGCTAACTTGAGAGAGTCCATTGATTTCTGTATTGAGTTACAGATCAAGAGAGATCGCGGATATCATACGGAACTCAGAAAGAACTCTCAAGATGGAAGTTATCCTATAGATGCTGTATCCATGCCTGTTCGAAATGTGAATTATAGTATTTTTTCTTGTGGGAATGGAAATGAAAAACACGAGATACTTTTTCTAGAAATATGGACGAATGGCAGTTTAACTCCTAAAGAAGCGCTTTATGAAGCTTCTCGTAATTTGATTGATTTATTTCTTCCTTTTCTACACGCAGAGGAAGAGCGCGCTAGTTTCGAAGAAAATAAAAACAGGTTTACTCCACCCCTTTTAACCTTTCAAAAAAGATTCACTAATCTAAAGAAAAACAAAAAAGGAATTCCATTGAATTGTATTTTTATTGATCAATTAGAATTGCCTTCTAGAACGTATAATTGTCTCAAAAGGGCCAATATACATACACTATTGGACCTTTTGAGTAAGACTGAAGAAGATCTTATGCGAATTGACAGTTTTCGTATGGAAGATGGAAAACTGATATGGGACACTCTAGAGAAGCATCTTCCAATGAATTTGCCTAAGAACAAGTTCTTGCTTTAAATCCATTGCAATTTTTTCCTCTTCTTCTTTTTTGAGTTAGAATAAAAAGAAAAAAGAAAGCAATTTTGCATCTTCGGCACAATCTATATTTTTGCGAAATGGATCATAATAAAATAGATTTTAGGTATCTAGGGAAGATTCACTTGGAAGTAACTATTTCCTAGATACCCATGCAGGGGACTTCGCGGTTGAATGAATCAACTCGAAAAATCCCTAAAAAAGACCTAAAGTTAAGGATTTATCAATGGGTAATGTTGCTCCAATACCTAACCAAAGAGCTACTGCAGTACCGATTAAAAAAACGGTCGTAGCTACTGGGCGACGAAATGGATTTTGGAATTTATTGACATTCTCCAGAAAGGGTACTGTCAATAAGCCCGTTGGCACAGAAACCATTAAGAGAACACCCAATAACTTATTGGGTACTGTACGGAGTATTTGAAATACGGGAAAGAAGTACCACTCGGGTAATATTTCCAGAGGAGTTGCAAACGGATCCGCCGGTTCACCAATCATTGACGGCTCGAGAACCGCTAAACCTACATTACACGCAATAGTACCTAGAATTACTACTGGAAAAATGTATAAAAGATCGTTGGGCCACGCGGGTTCCCCGTAATAATTATGCCCCATCCCTTTAGCTAATTTTGCTCTTAATACAGGATCATTTAAGTCAGGTTTCTTTGTTATTGGGATAGGTGAATTCTTTAGGATCCATCCTCCAAAGGAACCGGACATGAGAATTTTTCATCATCCGGCTCGAGCAAGAATGAAAAAAATAAGACCGTGGAGGATCCACAATAGAATAGGGTATATAATGACTCCATGACTCAGGGCGAGAAAAGCTTTATCAGATTATCTTTTCCGAAGTTGCGCCTATAACTACTATCCTATTCTTATGCATAAATGCTCAATATCCAAGTGGGCTTACAAATTTGATCATGATCAATTGCTTTGTGGATTGTCTCTTGATTAGTTGGTGTTTATCCCCTCAATATCGCAAGTTTCTTACGTCCAAACAAAGTATTTACTTGTTACTAATAAAAAATCCAAAAGTTTAGCCTATGTTCTTCCTTAGATCCCCTCTTTTACTCCGATAGTATTGCGGATCGAAATCGATGCAAAGAAAATGAATGCATTTCCATACTATAATAAAAAGTAAGTGTAATAAATATAGAATTGGATCATATCACATGACTTATTCCATTTATACTCTATGGGATCTTACGGAGCCTGTTCATGGATGACATGATTGGGGTATGATCATAGAAAATATTCTCCTCGAGTGAACCAGCCTATCTAGGGGACTTACGTCTTGATTGGATACGGAGACACCTTTGGTCGTGAATTCTAATGTGGCAGATCCAATTCTCTATCTGCATGGCCGAATCAATAATTCAAGTCACACACTCCCATAATCCGCCTTATTTTCTTTCGTAAAATTAACTTCAACTATTTGTATCAAAATATTTCGAAGTTGAAGAGAAGTATCCAAATGACATGTCTTATTTTACAATAACCCATGTTTGTAGCAATGAAATACCACAACCTACCCGATATGATATATGAGAATTCGAATTCTCTATGATATGCCTTCCCTATAAAGGACCCGAAATACCTTGCTTACGTATCATTGGAAAGTGCATTAACATAAATACGGCGGTAAGCAGAGGCAGTACAAAGGTATGTAAACTATAAAAACGAGTCAAAGTGGATTGGCCCACACTAGCACTTCCACGTAATAATTCCACTAAAGGGGATCCTATTACCGGAATCGCTTCAGGTACACCTGTCACAATTTTGACTGCCCAATAACCAATTTGATCCCAAGGCAAAGAATAACCAGTTACACCAAATGATGCAGTCAATACAGCCAAAACCACACCTGTGACCCAAGTTAATTCACGGGGTTTTTTAAACCCACCTGTGAGATACACACGAAATACGTGCAGGATCATCATTAGAACCATCATACTTGCTGACCATCGATGAACTGATCGGATTAACCAACCAAAATTGGCCTCCGTCATTATATATTGAACGGAGGAAAAAGCCTCTGTAACGGTTGGTCGGTAGTAAAAAGTCATAGCAAAACCGGTAGCGACTTGTACTAGAAAACAAGTAAGTGTAATTCCCCCTAAACAATAAAATATGTTGACATGAGGAGGAACATATTTACTAGTTATATCATCCGCAATTGCCTGAATCTCAAGACGTTCCTCAAACCAATCATATACTTTATTGAGATAGGTAACTAGCCCGACTCCCCCTCCGAGAACCGTATATGAAAATTTCATCTCATACGGCTCAAGCAGAAACACACAAATTTTCAACGGATATTAGAAAAAAAGTTCAAAACTTCATTAGCCACGATATTGAATCGATTTGCCTTGAAGATATGAAATAAGAAAAATCCTGAATTTCTTCTTTGTGATGATAATGCCAAAAAATCTCAAGTTGGCTCATCCGTCTTTCTTTCCCTTATGTTGATCATTAGAGGCCTCTTGACTTGTCTTTTCTCTTCACTATTTTTTATTTATTTTATTTCGATTTATAGTGGTTTTCTGATAGAAATTATCTTGTTGCGATCCTATGAATCAGTTCAATTAAAACCTTAGATTCATACTAGAGCCACGATGATTGAGTCTCAAGCTAAACAAAAGGCAAGGGTTCTTCGAATAAGAACCGCTTGATGATCATTTATTGAAAGAGAAAAAAGTTGTCTTTTGGGCAAACAAAATTGAAAGGAAGAAAATTTCTTTTTTTATTTTATTAAGAACTACTTGAATTTTTTTTTTTCAGTCTGGTTGCGAGGTCTAAATAGTGAGTATGAATCATAGTTCCATTTTTTTCTTGATCCACTCTATGTATTTCGTGTTCCAGATACTAGAATAAATAATATCCGACGAATTAGAATCATCTTGATAGAGAGAACAGGCCCTTTCTATGTATTATCAATAGGATCAATTCTAACAAGTCACACACTCATATTCCAGAGATAACGAAACAAAAAAATCCACGGTCGAACTACCAGAAATGTGGAGCTTAAAGTAGAAAGGCTTTTTTTCGATGGAAAAACTATGAAGTTATACTTTTAGTTAGTAGAAACTTAATTCGTTAAAATTCCGTCCAGTAAAACGGAAGAATTATAAATTTCTAAAATGATAGATAGGAATATCGCGAATAAAGCCATTGCGACCCCCATAAAAGGAGTAGTCCCCCAACCCGGAGCTACTTTCCCATATTCCGAATTCAAGGGTTTCAATAAACTACCCGCGCCAGTCCGTTTTGGCTTAGGTCTAGAACTATCTTCAACGGTTTGTGTAGGCATAAATTCTATTTAATCATTGGTGTTGACTTTGTATACTATTCCGTTGTAGTTGTAAATACACGATCTTTTCATAGATCCATTGTAATCTTGAAATTCTATAAAAATGGAAACAGCAACTTTAGTCGCCATCTCCATATCTGGTTTACTTGTAAGCTTTACTGGGTATGCCTTATATACCGCGTTTGGGCAACCCTCTCAACAATTAAGAGATCCATTCGAAGAACATGGGGACTAATTGAAGTAAGAAGTCTCCCCTCTGGGGGACTTCTTACTGCAATGAAATTCTTTATTTCCTTCAATTAAATTATTTCATTTTTTAGTCGGAACCTTAGGTGGTTCTCGGAAGAAGATAGCGAAAAAAATTATCCCTAAAGTCGAAACTAAAAGGAACGTATAAACCAATGCTTCCATAGATTCGATCCTGGTTTATTTACATTATAACTTCCACACCTATTCACTTATCATTTGGGATTATTTCCCATATAAAAAAAGAAAAAGAGTCAAACAAAAAAAGGACAGGAGATGTTTCTCATGTCAAATCAAAAAAGAGAGGTGAAAGATACCATAGCAATGGGGTATCAGGCTGCCTGTCTCCTTGTAGTTGGATCTCCAACTTTTTGGAATGTTCCAAATTCCACTTGAGCATCCAAGTCTGGATCAATACCAGCAAAAACATCTCGGAACAAGGTTCGAGCGCCATGCCAAATGTGTCCGAAAAAGAAGAGCAAAGCAAAGGTAGCATGACCAAAAGTGAACCAACCCCTTGGACTGCTGCGAAAAACACCATCTGATTTCAAAGTAGCTCGATCTAATTCAAAAATCTCCCCTAATTGAGCACGCCGCGCATATTTTTTTACAGTAGCAGGATCAGAATAACTTACTCCATTAAGTTCGCCACCATAGAATTCCACCGTTACGCCTACTTGTTCAACACTATATTTGGATTCTGCTCTTCTAAAAGGAACGTCCGCTCTCACAATTCCCTCCTCATCTACCAAAACTACCGGAAATGTTTCAAAAAAAGTAGGCATGCGACGTACAAAAAGCTCGCGTCCTTGTTTATCTCTAAAGACGGGATGTCCTAACCATCCAACAGCTATTCCATCTCCATTGTCCATTGAGCCTGCTCTGAATAATCCCCCCTTTGCCGGATTATTACCAATATAATCATAAAAGGCTAATTTTTCGGGAATTTTAGACCAAGCTTCTGATAAACTAAGATTTTCGGCTAACCCATCGCTAACTCTTCGATATATTTCTTGCTGAAAGTATCCCTGATCCCACTGATAACGAGTAGGCCCAAATAATTCGATTGGGGTAGTTGCCGATCCATACCACATAGTTCCGGCAACTACGAAAGCAGCAAAAAAAACAGCAGCGATACTACTGGAAAGTACAGTTTCAATATTGCCCATACGCAATCCTTTGTATAGACGTTGAGGCGGACGGACACTAAGATGGAATAGGCCCGCTAATATGCCCAATGTACCTGCAGCAATATGATGCGAAGCTATTCCTCCCGGAACGAAAGGATCAAAACCTTCCGCACCCCACGCAGGATTTACAGCTTGTACTTTTCCAGTTAGTCCGTAAGGATCAGACACCCATATCCCAGGGCCATATAAACCCGTTACATGAAATGCACCAAAGCCAAAACAAGCCACCCCTGCAAGAAATAAATGAATTCCAAAGATCTTGGGCAAATCCAAAGAAGGTTTTCCCGTCCGCTCATCACAGAATATTTCTAGGTCCCAATATACCCAATGCCAGATAGCTGCCAAGAAACACAAGCCAGAAAACACAATATGGGCACCCGCCACACCTTCATAACTCCAAATACCCGGATTCGTTACAGTTCCTCCTGAAATACTCCAACCACCCCACGAATTGGTTATTCCTAAACGAGTCATGAAGGGGATGACGAACATACCTTGTCTCCACATTGGATCCAGAACAGGATCAGAGGGATCAAAAACCGCTAATTCGTATAAAGCCATCGAACCAGCCCAACCAGAAACTAGAGCTGTGTGCATTATATGCACCGAAAGCAATCGACCCGGATCATTCAATACGACAGTATGAACACGATACCAAGGCAAACCCATGGAAATACCCCTTTAGCAAAGAAAAATGGACACGATGTCGCTTTATTTTATCGCATTGGAAAAGACTATCCATACATATCCTATGTACCTAACCCTTCTAGGGGATTCTATGTCAGAAAGCGTGAATATTTATTTCATTCCATTAAAAATAACAAGCCAATTCCGTTTGTAAGAAGAAAGAGAAGCAGATCTATTCTATACTCGATAAGTGCCAATATGCAATGGGTAACTTGGGCTATTTGGAAAAAGGAAGAATAGATCCTTAATCCCTCTTTGTTTATCATTTCGAATCACGGATTCCTTTTTCTTTATTCAATCTGTCTTACCTTCCTTATATGTATAATCTGTCAATCTATGGATTCATAGAATCCATAGTATTCTTATAGAATAGAATAAGAAAAAAATGAAGATAATAAACTGCGGATTCTTTCTTTCTCTTCCATTCTTACGTTTCCATATTAAAGTGTAGTTTTCTTACTTAAATTTAATAATATTAATCTAATATAATATGCCCATTGGTGTTCCAAAAGTACCTTACCGGATTCCCGGAGATGAAGAAGCGACTTGGGTTGATTTATACAATGTTATGTATCGAGAAAGGACACTTTTTTTAGGTCAAGAGATTCGTTGCGAGATCACGAATCATATTACGGGTCTGATGGTATATCTCAGTATAGAAGATGAAATTAGCGATATTTTTTTGTTTATAAACTCCCCTGGGGGGTGGCTAATCTCGGGAATGGCTATTTTTGATACGATGCAAACGGTGACACCAGATATATATACAATATGCCTCGGAATAGCCGCGTCCATGGCCTCCTTCATTCTGCTTGGAGGAGAACCCACGAAGCGTATAGCATTCCCTCACGCTAGGATTATGCTTCACCAACCTGCTAGTGCTTATTATCGAGCAAGGACGCCGGAATTTTTACTAGAAGTGGAAGAGTTACACAAAGTTCGCGAAATGATCACAAGGGTTTATGCACTAAGAACGGGCAAGCCCTTTTGGGTTGTATCCGAAGACATGGAAAGGGATGTTTTTATGTCAGCAGACGAAGCCAAAGCTTATGGACTTGTCGATATTGTAGGGGATGAAATGATTGACGAGCACTGCGATACTGATCCAGTGTGGTTTCCAGAAATGTTTAAGGATTGGTAGTGGCTGGATTTCTTGTAAATTTATTTCAAACCCAAATTCGGGTTTTATGCTATTTTATAGAAAATAGAAATACTTCATGATGATAAATCATCAGGTTAAGATCGATCTAAACCAATCCATTTTTTCTATATACATACGACATGCCAACGGTTAAACAACTTATTAGAAATGCAAGACAGCCAATACGAAATGCTAGAAAATCGGCCGCGCTTAAGGGATGTCCTCAGCGTCGAGGAACATGTGCTAGGGTGTATGTGCGACTCGTTCAGATCATGAGTTCAAACAAATAAGAAAATTTTTGAAGTATCCATGATCGGTACCAATGAATAGGATAGAGAAGCTCTATCCTAGATTTCTACGGTATATGGAATTTACGGTTTCCTTTGGTGCAAATCCAATCATCTAGATTTGAATTGGAAGAAGCAATTCCCCCGTTGGTAGCAAATGGTTATCCATTAAGCGGAGGAAATAGTAATAAAAAGAAAAAGGCTTATGCTCCTTTATCTTAAAAGAACGGACTAAAGGGTCAGCTACTTAGCCAACTTTCATAATTAAATACCGTCACTGTATGAATAACTCTTATTGTGAAAAGAGCTATTTACTCTATAATGGATGGGTAGAGCCAAAGAATGTGAACTATACAAGTTCACAATACCTTTTGATGAAATGAAAAATGAAAGAAGGGGCTCCGGTGTATAGAGAGGGCCTCACCGTTTAAAAGGGAACCGTAGAAACGATGGAACCCACTGTTTTTTTAGTATCGTTAGAATTTGTTATTTCTATGCGAAATAACTTAAGAGAATAGAATAAAAAATCGTGGTTGGGAAGTTTAGAGTAGCAAAAGCCATTGGAATTCATATTTTATATATCGGAATAATCCGTTTTGTTATTAATGGGAAAAAAGAGGATTAAAAGAAGAGAAATCATTAGTTATTGATTAAGGTTAATTTGATTCAATGACCAGAGTTCCGCGAGGATATATAGCTCGGAGACGACGAACAAAAATGCGTTCATTTGCCTCAAACTTTAGAGGGGCTCATTTAAGACTTAATCGAATGATTACTCAACAAGTAAGAAGAGCTTTTGTTTCTTCTCATCGAGATAGAGGCAGGCAAAAGAGGGATTTTCGTCGTTTGTGGATCACTCGGATAAACGCAGCAACACGGGTATATAACGTATTCGATAGTTATAGTAAATTAATACACAATCTGTACAAGAAGGAGTTAATTCTTAATCGGAAAATGCTTGCACAAGTAGCTGTATCAAATCCAAATAATCTTTACACGATTGCCAATAAAATAAAGACCATCAATTAAAGGATAAACAAAGTAATATACAGGAATAATTAAACCCGAATTCCCGGAGAGGGAACTCCGGGAAGATACAATAAAATAAGATTAAGTGGTAGGAATCGACGAGCATGTTGCAATAAATAAAAAAACTATTTCTTTTTTCCCATGTTTCTTTCTTATAACAAACCCAAGAATCAAAACAGGATTACTTTCTTTATATATGAGTCCGACCCTTTCGAATAAAACATCAACAATCGGAACTTAAGTTTCGATTGTTGTTTCTTAAATTCTGGTTGGAGTTTCTTAAGTTTCGATTGGAATTGAACTTTTGTGTTAATTGAGGAATATGTCTATTTTTTCTGTGTCTAGGACCAGTAATTATTGAAATTGACTGGGCTTGAAATTGCTTCTCATTCTCATAGTTACGAAATGGTAAGAAAGATAAAATACGAGCCTGTTTTATAGCAAGAGTAATTAATCGTTGTTGTTTCAAGGTTAATCTATTTATTCGTCTGGATAATATTTTTCCTTGTTCACTAATAAATCGATTAATTAAACTCATGTTTCTATAATCAATTCGATCCCCCGGGCCTATTCGAGAACGCCTACGAAAAGGTTGTTTGGATTTACGAAAAGGTTGTTTGAATTTACGAAAAGTTTGCTTTGATTTATGAAAAGGTTGTTTGGATTTACGAAAGGGTTGCTTAGATTTATGAAAAGGTTGTTTAGATATATACATGATTTATTCGTTATTTATAAATTTGAAATAAAAAAATGGATTTCTTTATTTTATTAATTTGGAATCCAGAAGAAGTAGTCTTTCTTTGGTCCATATATTATTTGATTCATATACTATATAAAATAAAAATAAAAGAACCTCTATACATATGAAATAATATCTACCTAAAATCGGATGAGTTGATTTTTATTTTGTATTCTATCTATGTTCTTATTTAATAAGAAGTTCTTACTCTTTCTGTTCTTTGGAAAAAACGAACACGCGATACTCCTATTTCTTTATTTCATTATGAGTCGTATGCTTGCGACAATAACGACAAAATTTTCTTAATTCTAATTGTCGGGGTGTATTGTGGCGATTCTTTTGAGTACTATATCTAGAAATCCCCGTCGATTCCTTATTGGTACCCTTTCGAACACAACTAATACATTCCAAAATAACTCGGATTCTAACATCTTTGCCCTTGGCCATGAACCTCCTTTCCTTTTTGGATCGACTTAACTTAATTCTTATACCTATTCTTTTATTCTTCCATTTTGGATACAAAGAAGAAGAATAAAATCTATAGAAGTTCCTAACTAAAAATTCGATTTCTAAAGATTTTGTTCTTCTTCTTCGAATTCTCTAACGAATCCAATCCAATAGAATAAAAAATTTTGGAAATTCGTAAATGTAAATTAAGTAATAAAACATAGGGAAATAATTAAAGAATACAATCCTTATCCATCTTTTCTTTCTTTTTGCTTCATATACTAAAAAAGAATTCAAAAAGGGAAAATTTTCGTCATGTCACGAAGAATTCTATCTCTCGCATAGGAATAACTAGAATGAAAAAAAAGGGAATGACAAAGCATCTGGGAATAAACGATTGATTTCTATCAATAAACCTGCTAAAGCCCCAAACCATAGAGTACTTAGCACGGGTGCTACAGAGAGATATGTTTTTATATCCCGCATTGAAAATCCTCCTTCCGTATTGAAATACATATATGATCAGATACTCTTGCCCAAGATCCTTTGTATTTCTTTTGGTTAGGCAGAATTCCTAATTAAAAAAACTAAATCAATATTATATATAGAATATATAGAATGAACCATATAGAGGATATTTTCCTATCCCTAAAAAAGATGACCCCTTCTTCCTATACATTACTAAGAAATAGGAATCTTTCTTTTATAGGTGAAATTCGACTGGATTTTAGATGTATACCCTTCCTTGATTATATGAGACTAAAAACAAGAAATGACAAGAAAGTTCTATATAAATAGAGAAATACAAGAAAATTACGATGTGGAAAACAAGAAAGGAATTGTGTACAATGCCATTGTACAACAATTTGGAAAAGGGATGTAGCGCAGCTTGGTAGCGCGTTTGTTTTGGGTACAAAATGTCACAGGTTCAAATCCTGTCATCCCTACCTATTAATTCTCTCTTCTTTATGGGCAGTAGTGGGGAGATCGATTAAAGTGGGTATAACTTGAATTTGTGGATACTTATACGGACGTGAGACACTTTAGGAGTAGAAAAGGATTTTCTTTTTGTTTTGAAAGCGCTCTTAGTTCAGTTTGGTAGAACGCGGGTCTCCAAAACCCGATGTCGTAGGTTCAAATCCTACAGAGCGT